TGAAATTAATATCGAATAATATAAAATCGAATTAATTATGAAATTAATATTCAAATTATTTCATTTGATAATTTATTAATTGTAATTATAATTAATATAGATTGAAGTATATATATAACTTAGTATATATACTAAGTGCTAAGGACTACTAAGTGCAAGGACTCAAGGAATGTAGAACTAAAAAAATGTACTTATTTTTCTTTTCTTTCCGCATGAAAGACAAGATATCTATAATAATAAATTTTCTTATTCTTCTTCTTTTGTTCGTCTTTTCTGCTTCTTTTGTTCTTGTCTTCTAATTTAATAAAGAAGACGTTTTTTACAACTTACCGAAAGATTTGTTAGAATCCGATCCAACAGGTATTCTTAGTCAAAACGGGATTCTCGGGAGATATAAAAAGAGACAAAAATCTATATTTTGCTTCACAGCTTAGAATCCAATTGGTTTTTCTTTTGTTTATGCAAAACAGATTTCAGTTGCTACAATGATATGATCAACATATCCTATCTTGACTGGTTTTTTGGATCCAGATAATGCGAAGTGATGAGTTGGTTATTAGTTCTATAGTTATTAGTTCATACTATGGGGAATCTTTTTTGAATCCTAAGCCTAAAAAAACCAACGAGTTACACACTAAGCATAGCAATTATATCAAAAAGTCAATCGAATTTTTATTCAACCCTATAGAATTAAGAGCTTATTTGTTTGTTTTGATTGAAGAGAAAAAAATGAAAGAGACAAAGAAAGGTTTCTTATTATTTTTTTTTGAATAGAAAAATCCAATTAGATTATTGTTCTTATCTAATTCGAACAACGATCAATCGGATTTAAATTCCCTTATTCTAAGGTAAAAGTATACCTTAGAAAAAAACTGCATATATTTGGGTAGATCCCTCTTATATACTTTCGAAAATCCTACTTCCAAAGACCTTGGAAGTAGGATTTACTTCTAAAAATCGAGATGTTCATCGAACCTGAATAACATCTCGATAAATTGAATAAGAGCGGTAGATTTCAATTCGTCTGGAAGTATTATTTGTGCAGGAGTTCGGCTGGTTAAAAGTTCATCTATTAGTAAATTGCGGTTCCACCTAGACCTAGACAGTTGATATATGCCTACTTTCTTTTCCCAGATCGCGACAATGAAAAACGCTTTGAGAAAGAGCAGAATATATGCTGTTCCCATCGAAAGTCGTTTTTCTACTTCAGAAGTATCCGGGTCGTTTGCATTTCGTGCATTTAGCCCGGTACAGTTGTGACGATTCATCTTCATTTTTAATGTCACATGGTCCTTGAAGTCACGCGCAGTGCTCTGCGTTTGCTCGAGATTCTGATTCGGATGTTCATCTCGAATCAGAATTATGTATTTGCGAAAGCAATCTAGATATCTTTCGCAAATAGAAAATTCACAGTCTATGAATAGCCACTTCTTGGAAGTCTCATGGTCTATCCAGTAGAAAATGAATATTCGCAAATAATTCGAAAAATACGGAAAATTCTTGAGGGAATTTTGCGTAGAATCGGGTTTCATGAGTTTCTCTTGGAAAACTTGATCAATTTCATATTCCCTATTTAGAACGTTTTCGAAACGATCTCAAATTTCATTCCATTTTTCGAATTTCTCATCATTATTCGAATTTTCTTCATTTTCGGAATCGTTTTCTTCATTTTCTGAATCTTCAGGATTGCCCTCAGATTCGTTCAAACAATTTCTTAAACAAATAATGGTTCGATTGCCCGGGATGGAGTTAGACTTTGTATATTGCACCTTTAACACAGCGGTGGCGGTGGTAAATAGTGTGTAGCTACTGAAACTTAAAACGCGAACTTTTTTTTTCTTAGCATAAGGGTCGCCTCCTACTAATGAATTATAAGTATCTATATTTTGTATTAACGACGAGATCGCTTATCGACTTTCGTATGTTTTCGGAAATTCGAAGTAGGTGCAAATTCTCCCAATTTGTGACCTACCATACCATCTGTTATATAAATAGGTAAATGTTCTTTTCCATTATGGATAGCAATAATATGGCCGATCATTGCGAATGGTAGATGCCCGGGACCAAGTTTTTATTATTTCTTTTTCTTCTATATAGATTTCGAATTTCTTTTTCTATGGAATTTTTATATTAATATTCCAATTAATATAGGGTCTAACCTTCCCGACCACAATTTTTCTTTTGGAGAATTCTTTTTAAATAAAAACGTGGGAGGATTAGATCGAATGCTCCCTGCGTGAATAAAAATTCGGTCTGTTGGACACCTTCAGGGACTTCTATATTCAACGTTTGTTCAATTACTCTTTTACCCGCAAATGCAATGGTGGCCTCGGGTTCGGCAATAACGACCTTCCCCAACATACCAAAACTAGCTGTTACCCCACCAGTAGTAGGATTTACTTCTAAAAATCGAGACGTTCATCGAATCTGAATAAGATATCGATAAATTCGCTAAGAGCGGCAGACGACTTTAATTCGTCTGGAAGTAGTATCTGCCCGGGAGTTGAGCTGGTTAAGAGCTGAGTAACGAATTGATCTAAAACGTCCTCCCGTATAGACTGTAGCTTTAGGCCCGCCCATTTTTGTCTCCAAATGGCGACAATGAAAAAGGCTTTCGTAAAGAGCTGAATATATGCAGCTCCCATCGAAAGTAGTTTTTCCATTTCAGAAGTATCCGGGTCGTTTGCATTTCGTGCATGCCCCGCTATACAGTCGTAATGAGTCAGATGCCGAAGGGCTGTGACATAGCCTAGTAGGTCACCCGCAGCGGTCTGCATTTCCTCGAGATTTTGATTCGGATGTTCATCTTGAATCAAAATTAGCGATTTTTTGAACCAATCCCGGTATTGGTCCAATATATCAAACTCCTTTTCTACGAATAGAAACTTTTTGGAAGTCTCGCGTTCTATCCAGTAGAAGATGAACATCCGCAAATAATGCGGAAAATACGGAAAATTCTTGAGGGAATTTTGCGTAGAATCGGGTTTTATGAGTTTATCTTGCAAAACCGGATCAATTTCGGATTTCCTATTATTTAGAACATTTTCGAAACGCTCTAACATTTTTTTCAATTTTTCTAAATGATTATTCCAATTGTCGTCGTTATTTTGGGCCGGGTGGCTCTCATAGCCATTTATTCGGTTCATAAATAAAGACTCCTTTTATACTTAGATTTATTATTTATTTTGATTGTCGTTATTTATACTTATTTGATTGATGATTTTGTTTTAAAAAATAGTTAGTGATATTATAAAATAGTTAGTGATATTATTTAGATTATTTAGTTATAAAATAAGTGATTCCATTTATCTTTTTGCTCATCTATATTATTTCGATTATAAAATAAGTGATTCGATTTCTCTTTTTAAAAGATAGAACAAAACAATAAGCGTTTCGATTAATAAGTGATTCGATTTCTCTTTCTATCTTTCTAAAAGATAGAATAGAACAATAAGTGTTTAGATAAGTGTTTAGATTTCTCTTTCGAAAAGGTAGAATAGAACAAAAGAGGAAATACAAAAAGTATAGAATATAGAAACTTTCTTTACTTTTTGTATTTCCTTAATTAAATTTTGTTTAATTTAGGGAGAAATTCTTTTAAAATCTCCGCCTTTTTTAAAATATCCTGAACAGTTTCTGTAGGTTGAGCACCCTTTTCAAGGAAATATAGAATAGCAGGAACATTTAAATAAGTTTGATTCGTTATCGGATCATAAAAACCCACTTTCCCAAGATCTCTTCCTTCTCTTCGAGATCGAACATCAATTGCAACGATTCGATAGACGGCTCATTGGGATAGATGTAGATGAATAATACCCCCCCTAGAAACGTATAGGAAGTTTTCGCCTCGTACGGCTCGAGAAAAAATGATTCCTAGTTCTATTTTTGTATAAAATAAAAATGGCAAATTGGTCTATAAAACGATCAAATCAATTAGATTATGATTGAAGTCCTTTTTTATTCTTCGTTCCTGAAAACTTAAAAAACCATTCGTACTCATAACTCAAGTTGAATAACTCTCAAATAGCTCAAAGGAAAATCTTTAGGCATTTCATTTTTTGAGTGGTCTTTAAACCCCTTTCCTTTTTGTTTGTCTCGTTTACAAATCTATTTGTATTGGATTTTTTTCTGGTCTAGTTATTGAGACAATTGAAAGGGTGTTTCCTTGTTCTGGGATCCTTTATCTTTTCTTTGTTTTAAATCATTGGGTTTACACATAACTTCGGTGATTTTTAATCCTTTCAAAATGGCAGCAACCTACCTTTTTTTGTGATTTCTTTCTATCTTTTATCAAAGAATCATACAAACGGTTGATTTCCACGCGATACATTTTGTATCGAAAGAGTTTTGTCAATTCTAAGAAACTTTCCTTTTCGATTGGAACCCTTTCCATATCGAAAATATACTTACGAAGTTGTTCCAATTTATTGATTGGCATTAACCCTAGATCCTTGCCCCTGAGAAATGAATCAATACTTTCTACTCGAGCTTCATCATAGACTATTTACATTACAACCCCCCCCCAAAAAAAAAAAATAAAGGAGAGGTTCTAGTGGAACAGAACAACCGATGTCGAGCCAAGAGCACCTTCATTCTTTTATAAAGTGGTGGGTGTAAAAATCCACAACGGACCGTGTCCTTCAAGTCGCACGTTGCTTTCTACCATATCGTTTCAAACGAAGTTTTACCATAACATTTCTCTAATTTGAAGCCGGTATGGAATCATGAATAATCATTTGTTCAGTCGGTAGGAACAAGTTTTACCCAGAATTCCCCTTGATTATTGTATAACTATTCCGGCTATTCTTGATTGTCTTTCGAATCAAGAAAATCGTGTATTTTTCTGACAATTTCGTCTTTATCTTTCTCCTCCAAACCTTCTATTTCTAGGAGGTCCTCGCGAGTGTAGATTACGATCATTATAAGATCGTGTATTGTATATATGCTGTCTTTTATAAGTAAAATAGTGACTTTTCGAGACAAGCCTAGCTCTGGAATAT